ATTCTTATTGTGCGCCTTGTGAGCGCGTTTGGATCCGCGAAGGCAATCGCTCGGATGTTCCCCTAACCCAACCCGGGAACGGACCGGAGGGAACCGCAGCATGGGGAATGCCCGCGTCTCGTCGCAAGGCTCATTGTTAGTTTTTGGTCATAGGGCGGGCGGATTTATCTGATCAAGGGCCGGGGCACAAGGGTCCTGGTACTATCCAGGTGCGAAGAACCCCGGAGGTGACTGCAATGAGCAGAAATCTCACTCACCGGCCTAAACGACGAGCAAACACTCGAACGTGAGAGCAAGGGATCACCTAACGAATGGACGAGCTCCAAGGAGGGAGGAAAGAGGAAGGCAAGAACCATGCTTTCAGAAAAGTGGCGGTCCGAATCTTATCTGAACTGCGAGAATAACTGACTAAGCCATGCCATAAGGGTCATTCTCCAAACGGGACGGGGTCAAGCCTTTAGGTTTTTTAGTAGGTTGGGTGACAGATCGGCCATAGGAGTACTCCGGGATATAAACCAGGGCAACCAATGTCGAGCATACGACGATGCCGCCCGTTTTCATTTCGTGGAAGTCCCCGGCAGAGGAAAGGGCTGTAGGTGATGGCGCGTTCTGCTTCTTAGGAAGAGAGGGGCGCTGAAATCGTTCCTATTGATTGGGTCGTGCGTGGCAGCTGGTATAGATGAATAAAGGCGGGCCGCTTGAACGGGACCTATTTTATAGGCGGCAAAGCTGAATAGGAAAGGGGCCGAGCTGACTGATGAGTGCCTTTTTAGCCTTTAAAAAAAGGGCTCTCATGTGAAGCTAACATGGCTGGCTACATAAATAAATAAATAAAAGTATAGCCAAATCAAGATGAGACGTGACGGACGGTCAGAGGCCGCAGCGGGACTATCATAGGAAAGCCCGCCCCCGCTAGCTAACATAGAAAGAGATTCCCGGATAGCAAAAGTCTCTATGTGAATCTCTTCCCGACCAGGCCAGGCCGAATCGGGCCACCACTTGGGATGGGAATGGCTCAGCCCATATGCATCATTTGATGAAAGCACTCCAGTCGCTTCCTTCCTCGAAGTGGCTTGTCAACCACGCTTTCCCTCCCTCAAAACAATGCTCCTCACCAACCTTAACGGCCTTGGGTTGGGGCAAGAAAGCAATGAGTAGTTCGCTCCAGGACCCCACCCCCTCGAGAGCAGGATGCCGGCCGAGATGGAGCTGGGAGCCAACCTATACTTTCCTGGGGCTTGCCTTGCCCCAACATCTAAAGAAAATGCGGGCGCCGAAAAGGAACCAGCCCAGCCTCTTCAAGAAAGCTTTGCTTGGTAGGCGCTGCCTATTCACTCGGACAATGCTCTAAACACGAGAGTGCCCCCTTCTCCCATGCTGAGTCACAGGCAGCGCCTCGGAAAGCCCTATAGGAGTCATAAGGCGAGCCACATGCAGGGAAACTTGCACGTGTGGTTCTGGCCGGGGACCCCGGTATACTGTACTAATATGTGTAGGTCCCCGTAATTCGAGTGAGATTGTCATGGCGCAAAAGCAGATATGGTCCGGTATTCCCTTGTTCCCTGTATTGGTTATGTTCTTCATTTCTCGTCTAGCAGAAACTAATCGAGCTCCGTTTGATCTCCCAGAAGCGGAAGCTGAATCAGTTGCAGGCTATAATGTAGAATATGCGCGGGATGCGATCCTTAATTTAATATAATAGTCCACTGTTGGCGGAAGCCAATGTCCCGGGGTCCCGGGGACTCATTCTGACTGAAACAAGGGGTGGGTCTTTACCAACTTAAAAATAGAAGATTTTAGGTAAGCCAAAAAACGTGAGCGCCCCTACGCGAGCCTTATTGAAAAGGCCCCTTACTATAGAACAAAGCAAGGGATTGAGCTGCGCGAAAGCCTCCATTACTAATAAAGGGCTGCATCCGTTTTCTTGCTCGTTAGCGCTCCTTAGCACAAGCACTAAGTCAGAAACCTACCTTATTGAAAACTCAAGTAAAGCTATATATATGTATTCTATTAATGCGCTCAAGCATGCGAAGAAAGCAACAAGCGAGAACAGCCCTTTCTATGTTATTAGTCTATGTTATTAGTAAAGAGCTGTTCTTGCTTGTTTAGTAAAGTCACGCTTTTCATTTTGATAGGAGTAGGTGCTTGCTGGGGCAGGGCACTCTTCATTCTTCATTCGAAACTAATGAATGTCGGGTCGGGGCTTTCTGCCTTGTTATCAAAAAGGGAGTTGGGTAAAGCAAACTCCCTCCCTGGACGAGCACGGGGCTTAGTCAAGTAGAACCGGGTTGCGCTGCTTGATGCTCCGATCGAAAACAAATCAGTGGGGCCATGCCGGTACGACTGAATATGCGTTAAAAAGGTCAATCCCTCCCCTACGACACCAAAAAAAACCGGGCCGAACTTCTAACAGCCCGCCCGCTTCCATAGAACAATATCGTGGCAACGTAGACCTAAGTGGTCATATTGGATCTTTGGGAACCATCACAAGTGCGGCCGGCCTATCTTTAAACGAGAATGCCGTGTCGTCCAGCGGAGCCTAGAAGAAGGTGACTCGCGCAGACAGCTGACTCCTTCTTTTCAATAGAAAGGAATAGCCAAACCAACCCAGCTGGCTGGTCAATCTCAGAAATCTTATCGGCCGGCAAACCGGAGACGGACGACCACGGTCCCGACCTTATCAGCACCGGAGGTGTACTAATCAATGAACCCACCCCCGAAACCTACTTTCTTTTCTGACAAAATCAACCAAGCCTAACCGGTCACGACATGTTGTTGATATTGATTGAGTTTGAGGGACTTTCGCTGACTAAATCCATCCATAAACCTAGACCCCGGCTACTTTCGTAACCAAAGCGTCAAGACAACAGCCAAAGGTGACCTTTGGATTCTTAAGTAGGGGGCAAAGAGGAGCACGTAGGAATGCCGACCACTACATAAGCCACTGGTGGCTGAGAGAAAGCGAGCAGCACCTTGTATAGGTTGGGCGGAGCTTGAAGAAGCGAGCCCCTATCAGAGAAAGCCATTGCGCGCTAGCCTAGCTAGCTAGCGTTTTTCAGCTGGCTGTTATGTTAGTTGTAGCGCGCCTTCCCTCCTTCTCTCACTTCGGAAAGATTTCGCAGTCTTTTCTTATGATGACCTGGTCGAGAGAGTACGATACATCGGTGTAAAAGATGGAGTGGGATCTGTGAGGTTGGTTATAGTAAGGCCTGGCCGGAAAGTGTTCTTGCCTCTATCATTGAAGGAAAGGTTGGTCAACAATTTGGAGAGTTTGCTTCTACACGGAAACGAAGACTTTCGAGAACAAATATTAAACCGGGAAGAAAAAAGGGGAAAAAGTAAATAAAGTCTAAGCGCATATGGCACGAAAAGGAAATCCGATTTCGGTAAGACTCGATCTGAATCGTAGTTCAGATTCAAGTCGGTTTAGTGAGGGCGACCGCGAAAGTCACCGAATGGGTCAGTCTTTTCCTTAAGTTTGTCCTATATATCTGTTGAATAAAAAAGCGTGGGAGGACGTTGCAGATGTCCGGGACGGACACGACTTCTTCTAACGCTAGAAGACCACTGGAAGACACCCGGGACCAGAGCATGTCGTGAAAGAAGCACACTGGGCGGGCGTGCTTCGACCGTGTCTCCGGGGCACAGTTGAATGTAGATATCATGAACGCGAGGTGCAGGATACCAGGCCGAGAAACCCGGGCAACCACCCCCTATGTGCCGATCGCTAGCGCATCCAGGGCCCCGGCGCCCAGCCTCCGCTGGAGAGGCCTAGCCTGATCTGAGAAGTGCTAATTCGGTTCGGATAGACTTCATTCAAGAACGCCGCCGCCCCTGGAATCAATAAGAAAACAAGTGCTAAGTTTCAGATCAGTGAATAAACCGAAACGAAAGAAGAAAGAGACGTTTCTCGCTCGGCGCCTAAAGCGCACTATGCTCCGCTTCAACAAATGAGAGTTTTCGGTGGAACCGGTGAACCACGCGAGCTGGTTAGATGCGTGGGACAGAGGGCTCATAGTACCTGCTAGCGCAGCTATGCAGTGGAAGGGAAGGAGCCTAAATCGACCCCCTTCTTTTTGATTTGAAAAATAAAAAAGCAGTACAAAGAGATTAGACTCTCGGATGAGACTAAGCAGCCACCGACCGTTCCGACGCGCCCCTGACCCATTTTTTTTATTAAGACCGAAAACCTATCTAAAATGGAGCCTAGTTTAGGCTGTCAAACAAATGATAAAATGGAAAATTTGAAAGATAACCACTAGTAGGGATATGGATGGAGTCTCGCTCAGTAAAGAGAGTTGTAGATTCGTAGAAAAGGAGAGGAGCCTTGACTTTCTATGATGTTATTAGTCAAGAAGCGCTAACGCTGCAATCTTTCTAAAGCAAGAAGCGAGAAACTTGACTTTGAGAAAGAAGGTGCTTGTTGCCGCTTTATTTTTTAAGTAAGTAAACTTGTTTTGTTTTATTTGTTTTATAAGGCGAAAGGTTGCTATTTTTATAATTATTATAGCGTTAGCGCTTTAGTTTTCAATAAGTTTAGGCGCTTGACTAATAACATAGAAATTTTGAATCAGGGTGCGCAGGTTTGGAACCCTATACAAAGGGCCTTTCCTTTCAAATGACAACTGCCTCTTCCTGCTGCGAAGGCCTTGCACGAAACCAACCCCCCCACCCCCGATCCAGTACCAGTTGTTTCGCTGGTAGGCCCACTTAGGTTAGGGGGGCATTGTCCCTCAGTTCTTACCAACCTCCGGTGTGTAATCGACATGTTGCTAACTTCAACTCGGTTGAATAAGAATCATTGATTCCCTTTGCTGTCCATTTCTTATTCATTCAGGGCGCTCGGCCGGTGCTCCTTTTTTAAACCAGAACAACTCTGAACGTTAGAGAAGATAAGGGAAGACCACCTGAGCGAACCGACCGAGGGGACTTGACTTATTCGAACCGAACGATAGCGGCTTAAAGCTAAGCCTATCACGAGCAGCGTCGCTGCTTGATCGGCGGGGATAAGCATCTCAAAGTATGGGGCAAAGGATCAAGCGCTTTGACTTTGTCTCCCGGGATTCACCACAGGTTGGGTTTGAGAGCCGTGTGATGGGTGACTATCCAGCACGGTTCGGAGAGCACTTTTAGTCTGCGTTGGTGAATGGAAGCCCCTCTATCAAGCAAGAAAGAAGCGGCTATTCCCCCTATGTCACCAATTGGGGAGTCACCATTGACTCTATTTATTATTATGGTAAATTAGTGTATCAAGATGTCAATCTGAGATCTTATTTCGGTTCGATACGTCCACCTGCGAGACTCACCTTTGGCTTTCGTCTCGGTAGGTGTATTCTTATACATTTTCCCAAAAGAACATTCATTCATTTCTTTCTTCCCCGTCGACCACGACGACTGAAACGACGCGAAAAATCCAGACCCGGAAAGGAGAAGGGCCGGTGGTGGGCATTTGGGAAAGTCGGGCCGATCGGGTGTCTTCATTCCAGCGACAATACAGAAGAAGAACGAAACGAAGTGAGAGGCCGGAGGGCAGGGAAAAGAGTCGAGTCGATCAGGCTCGACGCCATTAAGCAAAAAGATGAGAAGCAAAACGAAATTAGGATTTGGCCGAAAAAGAAGCAACGCTATGGATACCATGACCGATCACCATCGATAAAGAAGAATCTTTCTAAATCACTTCGGGTCAGCGGGGCCTTCAAGCATCCGAAAGACGCCGGGGTTGTAAATGACATAGCGTTCCTGATAGAAAATGACGACTCCTTCAGAAAAACTTCGTTTTTTAAGTTCTTTTTCCCCAAGAAGTCCCGCAGTCATCTATTTAAAAGCGGCCCGACGAGTCATCTATTTAAAAGGACCCTCCCTGCAGTGCGCCCCTCCTTGAATTATTCGGTCATGCAATACTTATTGAATAGAAAGAACAAAATTCATTTCGACCCCGTCGTAGTTCTCAATCATTTCGTGGCACCGGGCGTGGCTGAACCATCTACGATGGGGGGAGCGAATGCGCAGGGAAGAAGCTTAGATAAGAGAATACGTTCTCGCATCGCTTTTTTTGTAGAAAGCTCGACCAGCGAGAAAAAGTGTTTGGCCGAAGCCAAAAAGAGGTTGACCCACTTCATTCGCTTGGCGAATGATCTTCGCTTCGCGGGAACAACAAAAACCACCATCTCGCTCTTTCCTTTCTTCGGTGCTACCTTTTTCTTTCCAAGGGATAGAGTTGGGATGTATAATCACCTTTTTTTTGAGGATGCCCGGGAACCACTCCTAGGTCAATTAAGGATCAAATGTTGGAACCTCATGGGTAAGGATAAGGTAATGGAATTGATAGAGAAATTCATAGACCTAGGTAGGATAGGAGAATGGATAAAGGGAATAGAGATGATGATAGAGATCATACTGAGAAACAGAAGAATTCCGTACGGGTACAACTCTTATTTGAACGAAGTGAAAAAAATGCGATCTTTGTTGTCTAATAGAACAAACACTAATACCTTAATTGAGTCGGTCAAGATCAAATCTGTTTATCAAAGTGCTTCTCCGATTGCTCAAGACATCTCTTTTCAACTTAGAAAGAAAACAAGATCATTTCGTTCCATTTTTAGTAGAATAGTGAAGGATATTCCATTAGTAATGAAAAAAGGGGTTGAGGGGATCCGTATATGTTGTTCAGGTCGATCAGAAGGCGCAGAAATAGCTAGAACTGAATGCGGAAAGTATGGAAAAACATCTCGTAATGTATTTAACCAGAAAATCGATTATGCTTCTGCGGAAGTATCTACTCGTTACGGAATCTCAGGTGTCAAAGTGTGGATTTCATATAGTAAAAAAAAAAAGGGACGTGCTATATCCGAAACGTACGAAATATAGTAAATATCGTAAAGGCAGATGTAGTAGGGGTTGCAAACCAGACGGAACAAAACTTGGTTTTGGAAGATATGGCACTCAAAGTTGTAGAGCTGGTCGTCTTTCATATCGAGCCATTGAAGCAGCGCGTCGGGCTATAATCGGACACTTCCATCGTGCTATGAGCGGACAATTCCGAAAAAATGGTAAGATATGGGTAAGAGTTTTCGCGGATATCCCTATTACCGGGAAACCTACAGAAGTAAGAATGGGAAGAGGAAAAGGAAATCCTACGGGTTGGATTGCTCGTGTGTCCACGGGACAAGTCCTATTTGAAATGGATGGTGTGAGTTTGTCAAATGCTCGACAAGCCGCTACATTAGCGGCGCATAAACCATGTTCGTCAACCAAGTTTGTTCAGTGGTCGTAACGTAATTGGTTAGTGGGGAAAAACCGGGCCGGGATTCAAAAGAATTAGGCGAAGGGTTTGTTCCTGAACGAGGGAAGTGGAAAGACACTAAGGGAGAGGGATATACTCCTTTTTGAATCGCCGAAATTGTACGACTGTTCCAGGCGTACTACCCGGATACTTTAAGGTTTTTTTAAGGTACTCTTTCCTTTGATTGTATTGGATATGAATCTTTATGATCACAAGGTGGTGCTTGGGCAGGTCTTCTCTGATTACGTTCGGACGTGACAGGGAAGCCAGGAGGTCCAGGGACATAGCCGACCGATGCATTCCCCATCCAGCACTTAACCGACGAAAGAGAGGGGAATGCAGCCCCCGCCGCCATATGAGTCGGAGACTATTCTAGTTTGACTCTTGTGGGAAATTCAAGATGTCTTTTTTTGTTTTGGCGATAATCACTTCTGGGAGGGTGAATCCCAGGTTCCACCACAAGAAAGAAGGACAATTGGTACTTCCCTACGAGGAAGTGCTGCCCAAAAGGGACTACTCTACATCGGCCGGGATTGGACACTAGTCCTTCAAGTCTTCAAAGATCGGATTCAATCGATTATTCGCATTCAACTTGAACAATTCTTGTGACAACAGCCTCTATTCCTTCAACATTCCTTCGTTCCCTTTCTCAAAGGCAATAGGAAGAGTCGAAGCTAGTTTTGCTATTGTTAACGTAGTGCTAAGAAGGAAAGAGAAGCTGTGAATCGATAAATGCCATCTAGTTCCATTCCTTCGCCTTTTCAGGCAGTCTTCGTACCATTCCCGGGTGAGACTTTATATATGACCAATGCGAGTAAGGGTATCAAGTGATATACGATTTGATTGGATTTTCTTTTCCTGGAACCACTCTTCTGAGCCTGTTCTTATGGGATTGGGGTCCCTCTTTTCGCTGTGAAGGGTTAGCCCCGTAAGTCCATCTCTGGGGAGTTCTCTTGCACTTATAGCTCCTTTCATATCTTCTGCCTTCTCTTCTTTTTCCCATCCAGCTGGGATATATTTTCTGTGAGCAAGCCTCTTTCTTCCTTTGCTGTGGGACGAGGCCAGTTCTCTTAATCCATCCAGAGGGAGTGCCCCATAAGCCAATGCCATTCCATTCATTTCCCGTTACCTGCCAGCCATTAATTAGGAATTAGGAGTTCTGTCCATGCGATCTAACGGACTAACAGGACAAGCAGTAGTTTTGAAAGGAAATCCAGCAAACAAGGGATAGGGATAAGGCAAGTCTTTCCAGTAAGTGGTCGCAAGCGAATGACCTAGGAAGAAGCCCGTTTACTAAGAAGTTCACATGCCCTGCAACGGATCTCAAACAAAGCGTGGCTGACAACGCCAAGAAAGTATGGCTTACACTTCCTTAGGAAGTAAGAACTGGTGGAAGTGGGCTGGGTAATTTACCACAAGGGCTCAGGCCTAATTGGACTTATTAATAGTTTTCAGTCACAAAGGAAGCTATTATTCCTTTCAAGCAAGAAGGACTCGGCTTACTCACCAGGAATGCACCCTAACCTAAGGGAGAGTTCCTGGATCACTCAAAAAAGGTAGTAAGGAGATACTTATCCAAGAAGCTAGTGATTTGGCTAACCTCAGGTACCTTCCCAATCGAACTATCGTGCGTGACACATACATGCCGATTCCATAAGCTTATTTCACTCATTGCTATTAGTGGAAGAATGCCCTCAATGTCCATGCGGCTGCCTTGAACGAATCCCATTCGTAGTTCTGAATGAATAAACCTCCTAAGTCAATCCGGACGGGATAAATTCCAAAGGATCATGCCGAGTTCCAGAAAGATTCTTTTTTCATCAAAGACCGAGGTTGGATGCGCGTGACTAATCAATTACCTGCTGCTTTCCACTAAGGGTATGAAAGATTTGGATAAAGTCTCACTCTCGATGGCAAGGCTGGGGAAGATCGATCTAAGGGGTGAACCTATTTCCGGATTCCTTCTAGTGCTTAAGGTGCGTAGCGGAAGAAGACTTTTCACGCTTTCTTAATTGCGCAAGAATGAATATATTAGTAAGCCATGGAACTGATTGATCTGTAAGAAACTGTCTTACTAGCACCCGTAATAGGCCTACTTATAGGAATGGATAGCCTCTTTACCTTCTTTCATGATGTAGTTGCTTATCCTTTAGGGAAGCTTTTCACTCCTAGGTGAAAGAGATGTGGAACTCTTTGACAGCAGGAACTTGAGACTCGGCTTAGTGTCTTACGTGATTAGGCCTCTATTTAAGCATCAAAACAAGAGTTACAGGAGGCGAAGTAGGAGTAGGAGAAAAACGAGTTCCAGCACAAAAATCAGCTCTTCGACCACTTTGTAGCGCTCCTTTCTAGGCTACGTTCGACTCGTAGAAAGAAGATTCCGAGTTGAAATCGCCTGGCCGATGTCACATCAAAATGATTAAGACGATTCTTTCTCCCTTCGATCATTATCCACTTCAACTAGAACTAGGAGAGGACTTCCTCCCCAGCCAGAATCCGAATCTTAAGCTTAAACAAAATCATTCCCGTCCTCAGCACCCGAATCATTCCTATCTGAATCTCCATCCGCCGCATTTGAATCAGAGTACGGAGGTGCGGCAGGTGGTATGGTAATCGTATAATAAAATCAAGGTTTCATTTCACATTCATCCTCCTCTCTTTTCTTTTGAATGGACAGATAATAAGTTATTAAGGCAAGGAAGTCACTTCTTGCACAGATTACCCGCTACGCTCTTTGCTTTATGGCTTACAGGAGTACTTGACTAGCCTGCTTGACTGATCTTACAGTTCTCGACTCAGCTCTTAGGGGGGTCATTATGCTTAACACAGGGAGTTCGGACATTGCAAACATTCAACTGAAAGAAGGGATTGAGAGAGGGGATAAAGGGATTTGGCTCTGCAGATGAATTTAAGAAGAAGGATCGCATTCTCTACTTCTATCATTGGTGCTATCGTATATGAGGAGCTTTCTTTTTGGTATGAAAGGTGATCTTAACTAGAAATTGAATATCATAAGAGAAGGAAGATCGTAGCCTAGAAAGTCTTACGTGCTCTCTCCTCTTACTTAGATAGAGAAGGTTGAAGCTTATAGGTGGTGCCCTAAGCGCAAAGAAGCTCCCATCATGCTACTTCCACTATATGCTTAACACATGCGAGTCGAACACGCTCTGTAAACAAAGGTGCTTCCATTCCCTACGTATGCCGCTACATGCCTTCGCCGCATCCTCTCATGCCCGGTCCAGAACGTCACATCTTACCATGATTGGTGGGAACGCGGTTTCTCATGATAACAGGGGTTAAGCTGTCCACTCGGGGTGGAAGGTGCGTGCTGCTGAAACTTCTTAAGGATATGCTGCTTCCACCCGACCAATCGGTCCTGGCCCAGATGCTAATTAAAAAGTGTTCACACACACGCCAACTGGGTGGTAAGCTGCAGGATCTGGATCAACTGGCACGGTATATTATGCATCCGGGGTGGTATCCGCTCGAACTACTGATGGAATTAGGTCAATCGGTGAACCTCAAACCGGCTTCCAAGGATTGAGATAGGCAGAGTTCCCTCACCCTAGCAGCGGAATTGAATCAGAAAGCAAGACAGAATAGGCTCTTACTGCTCTAGAAAGAACTTCCCTTGAATCAACTGCTATTGATATTAGCTGTGGGACTTCGGTGCCTTAAGCGGAAGAGGGGATTTCTTTCTCTTTCTGGCTGCTACGCTCCTTTCTTATTCTTTTTTTCTGTCTCTGAAGTGAGTGAAGTCAAGCTAGCGTCAGCAAATCGGACATAAGCAATACACGTAAATCCCCGTCCTTTAGAAAGACGATAGCGATTCTCTTCCAGTGCTTTAATTAAGAGTTCAAAGAGTAACCTATAAGAAAAAATGGTAGGAATACCCGGAGCGTAGCTCTATCGGAACTGACCTCTAAGAAGTAATGAGGCAGGGAGTAGAATGGTAAATGTCCCTGTTTGAGGTCTTTTATCCGACTCCGGTCTAGCATAAAGGGTGGAATGAATCGGGTTTTCTCCCTTCACCTAGAGACTCCATTAAGAAGGTTCGAAAACAGGTCATAAGGAGGGTTCCATCTTAGGAACATTTCTTACTTTGAACGGGCTGCCTGCCTCATCTACGTCCCCGTTGGTGACAACGAGGATAGAAAGAAGATGGAAAAAGCATTCCATTTCCTAAGTTATTAATTAAACAATTCAATTTTTTTTAATAAACGATGTCACTTTGAATCAATAGAGAACCTCTTTCGCCGAGTCCTAGGATGACGGAAAACATCGTTGAATCGAGCGCTACCGCTTCATTGATTTTTGTTGCGGAGACTATATCTTAAATCTTAAAAGTCTCTAGTGCCTCAGAGTCCGCCCGCTATCGCTTCATCTTTTGATGTAGCGTAAATGCCTGCTGTAGATGCTATCACTTATTCTGCCTCGGTCGGGTGCTGCCTTAGTTGATGTGAAAGAATCCCCCTTGCTTCCTACTCATTTACTATCGAAGAGTTGGACCCCTTGGTCTCAGTCTCCTATAGTATAGTAGGAGTACAGAGGAGCGAGTTTACGAGCTGGCAGACTCTAGTGAAGACTTGAAGATCCAGCCCGAAATGCCAATCTTTAGTTCTCGGGAAATAGAGCTAAAGCGTATTACGAAAAAGTAAAGAAGGGGACCGTCCCTCATTCATCTACTTAAAAAATTGACAGAACAAATCGGAAAAGGCAAGCTTACCGTATTCCTACTTTACTAGTAGTACTCTTCTAGTTTTGGAACATACCCTTTATAACATATAACACAAGGTGGAATCAAAGTAAAGAAACTATTAGCAAGGAGTGAAGTAAAGGCTAAGGTTGCCTTCCGCTGACTATGGAATCCCCAGAGACTATATCCATAAAGAAAACCCACCATTGAATCAACTGGTATGGAATCAGTATCTGAGAACATTCCCTTTCACTTCATCGGATGATCTTTTTATATAAAGAAGTTAAAGACCCAGGTCAACAGATGGTATTAGTCCTTAGAAGAAATTAAAAGGTTGTGCTAAAAAGTCCCGTCTGTATTGTCCTACGAGTAAGCTCTTTAAGGCCTTTGGGAAGAAAGCTAGAATGATTTTCTCTTCTTTCATGTGAATCACATTAGCTTAGCATTAGCTAGAGTTTCTATAACCTCCAGGTCCCAGTGTGGTTAAGCTTATAGCTCTTGTCGCTAGCTCTTATGAAGCTGTGAATGGTCTCGTTATCTTATTAGAAGTTTGAAGAGATAGGCTGCTTTCCTTGGCACGAACGGGGGAAGAAGAAGTTGTTCCAGCTACAGGTGTCTTGGATTCGGCTGGTGGTCTCGTAACTAAATAAGTAGCAGATCCCGTCTCCTTAAATTAAGGAATTTCTATAGATTCATCCCCTAGTTTTGTACCCAAGTCAGTAGACTCTCCTTTCTTGCTTTCCTTCACCGTCATTGACATTGAACTGATATTATGGCGAAGAAAAGAACCACGGTAACCGAAGGCTTACTTACTAATTGGGGGCAAGCTACGGATGAGCTAAGCTAATGGCTGCCCTTTTCTTGCTCCCTAGGAAAGAAGTAAAAGACTGCTAAAGGGAAGCGAAAGATTGAAAATTCAATGTTGTATGCACACGTGGCAGCATTAATAGTGAGAACTCATAGAAGCAATCCAAAAAAAGGATTACCAACATATGTGACCTAGTAGTTTGATGACCGAAAAGGTAGAGAGTTGTGTACCATACCTTGTCTGGAGGCGAGAGATGAGCTCTGAAGAGAATCTGATGGAAGGCATAGAGAGAAACCAGGAAGGCCAAGAAATGGACATGACTGAAAACAACAAGGACCAAACTCTCATGAGTTGGAGTGAAGAACAAGAAATGGATCTACCAGAGGAACAGATGGAGGAAGCTACCTACAGAGATAAAGTGGTGGGGAGCTCCTCAAAGAAGCAGGAGTTTTTACTAAAAAACGGATTTTGTCTGCCCCTCGAGACGTCTACTCAACGAAGAAGCCCATTCGATAGGTAAAGCCGATACAGAAAGAGAGACTGCTAGCCCTAACGTAAAGAGTGGATTCTCCGATCCTCCCTCGAGGACTGAGCTTTCCGAAAGGAAGGAAGAGTCATAGGATGTGTAGTAGTAGCATAAGAAAGCATGCCCAATCCAAGCTGGCCCTCGGTCCCAACACTTTCTTTACTTTATCAGAAGCTGAAAGCGTAAGTAATAGAAGTCTCAGATGCAGGACAGGGGAGCCCAAGGGCGTATGAGTTCCCGAATCCGCTCGCTAGTAAGACAAGAGTGATCATAAGACTGCGTAGAAGTGGTCATCAGTGTGTCCACCACACTTTCGTTCGTAAACCGAGAAGTAGTAAGGTTTTTATGTGTAGTTGAGAGCGGCGTCTATGCCCTGAAAATAGTCATATTAGTCGGAAAAGGGGAATTTCCAATAGGGGGGGGAATTTCTCTGCTTCCTTGCTTTCCTCCTCTCTATCTCTTATTGTGTTCTCGTTCTCAATTCGTTTGTAGCGAGTTCATGCTTTTTCCTTTACTAGAAGACTGATCCTAACCGCTGAAATTCCTTTTTTACTTTTTTGCTTCGCCGAGCTGAACTTTCAATAGGGAATACTACTTTAGGACAGTCTTCTTCCACCTCGGTTTGTTCTTGATGTATCGGATTCTCTGCTTTCAAGAATTCTCCTGCTGCTACAACAAAAGAAACTTGGCTTCCTTCTAGGGGCGGAATAGCTTCAATCGTCACCCTTCCCTAGCCGCTCTCCCTCTAGCTTTAACAAAAATACCTGGATCCGATCTACGAAGCTAGGAATACTCAAATTACCAGGGGTGGGATATATATGTTTTAGATGTCTTCCACTCTCCCTTACCCTACTCCTTGACTGGAAATGCTTTCTTTTCCTAAGAGATCTATCCGAGCTCTAGAAGATCTTACCCCAGGTGCTCACAATTCTTCCCCGGCTGATGCCTTAATATCAGAACTGGGAAGAAAAAAACTGCCTTCTCACTCCTATCTTCATAGGAATCAACGGGATAATCTCAAATTGCTCAAGTGGGCTGGAAGCACTCTCAATACCGGTTTCGGGAGTAGAGGTGGAACTTTCACTAGATGGAGACGCGGATTTCGAGCTAGAGGCGCCGGAAGCCCCCGAAGGTTTCCAAAAGGGGGACATTCTGACGCCCTTCCACCCAAAACTGAACTCTATACCATAGCCTAACTCTTTATTCCAGGCAATGGCGTTTTTCACTATATCTATCTAGGGAATCTGCGCTTTCCACTCCGTAAGCATTTCTTAAGGACGGTACATCTCATTCGACTCGGTAAGAAGATTCTCTCTTTACCTATAAGTAAGTAATTATTGACTGCATTATCCCTTCTCTTTCCCATTGCTCTCACTCATTTATAGCATACCAGCCATTGATCCTCTTCACTTCGCTTCTCGCTTTTGTTCAATTATAAATAAATAACAATACAGTTTGATGGAGATTTATAGCATCATTCAAGTAAATACAGATTAAGATCGTAAAAACATAAGCTTGTAATATAGCTACACCTAATTCCAGACCGGTTAATGCAAGAACTATAAAAAAAGGACCAAGAGCTCCTATGAAATATAAAAGATCATTCATACATAGCATAGTCCAAGCGAACCCACTTAAAATCTTTACTAAACTATGACCGGCCATCATATTAGCAAATAAACGTATTCCTAAGCTTAATGCGCGAAAACAATAAGAGATTAGCTCAAGGAGTACTAAAAAAGGCGCTAACGGCAGTGGGACTCCTGCGGGTAATAAGAAGCTTAAAAAATGAAGACCATTTCTTTCAAATCCAACTATAGTAATGCCAATAAAAATGGAAAATGAGAGACCCAAAGTAATGATAAAATGACTTGTAACTGTGAAGCTATAAGGTATCATACCCTGGAGATTACAAAATAACAAAAAAGTAAAAGTCACCAAGATGCAAGGGAAAAACTTTTGTTTCACATTTCCGGAAAGACCACCTATTTGTTCGTTTACCAGGTTCAGCACGAAATCATAAAGAAGCTCTACCAAGGATTGCCAAGCATTTGGTACTAAGTTTCCTCCTCCCTTTTTAGTAACAAAATGAACCAGAACTAGGAACAAACTCAGACTTAGCAGCATAAACAAAGAGGGATTTGTGAATGAGAAATACAAGTCACCTATCTTCATATCAATCAATGGGTGAATGGCAAATTGATCAAGCGGGCTCTTTGGCCCCCCCTCCCCAGTACTACTGCCCTCATCGCGACCTTTTTTTTCTTCTTTTTCAGATTGGGCCGCCTTTACTACCTCAGCTATCCGCTCCATCATTTTGATTTTAGGTACCTTAGCTACGTCCTCATTGGCATAAGGAGACCTTTTTTCTTTATCTTCCTCCTTTGAACGTCGAAAACAATTTTTTAGTCTATGGAACAATTTCATTTGTTTGCTTTGGTTCATTTTTTAACTGCTCTGCTCCCCCTCCAAAGAAGAAGAAGAGACTTAAAAAAACTATATGTGGTTGTTGACCAACAAACAGAAAGGATGCATGGGACTAGCGGGCATTGAACCCGAGTGACTTTCGAATCCCTTAACACTACAGCTAAGGGAAAAAGAAGTTCGAATTGCATGTGTTAACCAAAGTACGCACAATGGAAAAAAAGAAGATCAAACTCCTCAATAGTCAGATAGGATCGTAGGCGTACGGTGACCGGCTTCGCGAGACCTTATCGGTCTACTCAAGGCTAAGCTCTATTGGGCGCAGCTTTCTTGATCTAGCTTTCTGACTAACTGAATAGGCTCTTGTCAATTCTTTCTTCTCTTATGATATTATGAAATTTCGAGTTAAGTTAGAAGAAAGGCATGGGAGAAAGAATTCAAACAAAGCATGATTTTCGATTCGATATCTGACTCGGGGGCGAACACCCCTTTTATGCCCGTCGCCTGTGTTGAACGGGATAGATTACATTACAAATGGAGCCTTTGAGTAGGAACCACGTGTTGACACCCTTGTTGGGGGATGAAGTATTAGTTAGCGAGATTTGTGCGTTAGGCCCAATTAGACCCAGGGGCAAGCAACGCCTAGCCAATTTCCATAATGTAGAAACAACTTTGGCATTGCCCTAGAGACGTTTAGCTCTCAATGCACTAGTGGAATGCCATAAGAAGGGAGAGTTGACTTCCGTAGTTCTACACAGTCTAAGTTGAATCTCCAAGGCGCTATATTGTAATTGCCTCGTGCCTTATGGACACTCAGGGCTACTCAGTTGTTGAGGAAAGGATGACAAGGATTTCTAACTTCAGTGCGCGATCTTACGGTGGAAACTCGAGCACTATAAGATGCTTATATCATTCAGGATTCCCAGATATGTTCCCGGAGGAATTACCGATGCCTCTTGAGTGAGTAGTAGAGTTTGCTATCGTTTTGGTTCCGAGAGCGGGACCCACTTCTAAGACCCCCTATGGAAAGGTATAGCAAGTGCATTGAACGAGTACTAGAGACCGATCATCTGAGACTAACTGGGAAATAATCTTGAGCATAAGAATGAATGTTTGGGACCGGTATATGATATGTACCGATGATTGAATGAAGCTACTATTAAGGACATGTAACTGCTATTTAGAATATATGACTTATTCAATCAGTCGTAAGGAGCCCGATATTTCCAGGAGCGACTTCTGTACGGAGTTGATCCTTGCACCGAACTCTAAGCGCTAGTTGAACCTTCTTCGGTCGACCCTCTCTTTCACCTAGTACTTGTACTACAAAAAAAAAAAGAGACTGCTATTGCAAATGGCATCAGGTCTCTTTTGCTCAGTTCAACCATCGGCTATTACAGGAAAGACTTCTGGTGTGGGAGGAGTGGCTTAGACTGTCTCACCATCGGCAACTGCTGCTGTCTCACTCGAAGTGCAGTCATCACTCTACGCTATTTCCTCTTTTCTTCTTGCTTCGGTTTAGGACATCCTATGATTAGCTCTAGATATGTATATACTATTTGTATCTCCTAGATCGTCCTCTGTCTTTCTTTGTCTATTGGGAATTGACTCATATGGCTTTCTTTTTATGTCTTCCCAGGCTTCCTCAAGGTTAGCGAGGAGAGAACGGTGGATTGTAGCTTTCTTCCTACTGTAAGGTTAGAGGAAAAAAGAATGAATTATAACCCATTAGCTTTATCTTCTCTCAGCGAGTCCAATCCTATCAGCCTGTCAACAATCCTTCCTTGTGGGTAGTCTGTTAGCTAGCGGTCTAAGGATTCGCAGCTTTGCATTCGTTGCTATCTTTGCAGTGTATGTGAGGTGTATGCGCTTTCCTTTCTCACGTCTTTTCTTTCTTCTTTATTTAAGTTCCTCCCGTATCGTTTATTGGTAGGGTCAGATCTGACTAACTATCTCCTTAATCATATTCTCCGTGTTTCGGTGAAAGGTCTGTTTCTTCTTTTGTTTTAGCTTAAGGTGTCAGCGAGGAACTGTGTATGCGGGCCCATTGCCTAGTGTCTTAGTAAGTGAAAGGGAGTGAATGTGCTTTCATTTCAGATGTATCACCATTCGGGTATCCTTTCTTCGTGTCAGGGACATTTCCCCTACCTCTTATTCTGATGGAGATTCGGTCCAGCCCGTAGAACACGTAGTCAGTATAGGATTCCAACTCGATCTTAGGCCGTAAAGCATTCAAGTCCCCTAGCGCTTGCTTAGTCGTATCAGGTGCAATTCAATAGGGAAGGCCCAGTAGAGGGGAATTGCTATCTTTCTCTTTCTTAGTCGTAGTATGCCTTATCATTCAAGTGAAAATGATGAAAGTGGATGACTAGGAAGAATAGAGAGATTGAAGGAAGTAAATTGACTACTATACAGAGAAAGAGACTGGACAGCTTTTCTAGGAATGGTCGATTTGATTGCCCCGGATGGCAAAGGGCAAGGAATTGAACTGACAGATGTGCAGTAGGAGATTAAGAGAGAGGAAGGAGTTCAGTAGATGATGAGTGCAATGATTCTTTAATTAACATGGCTAAGAGTTCGAAGCCTAGAGAAATGAGTGGAACAAGAAGGGTAGCACAGACAGAGTCTGAGATGCGGGAAAGAGATCCAGTGAGAAGGAGCTAAGCGCGACATGTAGACACTCCCAAATGCAGTTTAGTATTTGGGATTACCGGCTAAAAGAAGGCAGGCTGCTAAGTTGAATTCATTACTCCTCGGCTCACGGTAGTTCTACCTTTTTATGGATCAAAATAGGATTCTTTCAATCGGAGCTAGACCGATGGGATTGAAGAGATAGGGCGAGAGAAAGCCGCTTCTTCGTAACCACGATCTGCAAATGAGAACTATTTGTTTAAGGAGGATCCGGCCTCTCTAATTGATCAAAGGCCCTCTGACGCTGGGTCGGATCGGAATCTATCTGTCTTTCTACGCGACAAGGGATGCCCCGGAGATGATTCCCAAGAAATGCAGCAAAGCAAGTCGTCTTTGGTTTGGAGCGAAATTCCGGATATATAGGCTTCATCGAGTGCCTTACCGGAAAGCGACGATATAAAGGAAGGGCTCTTTAGCTTGCTCCGACAGAGTGGGGTATGGTAGCTGCGAGACCTGCTCAACCATAACATTGGGGATGTAGGTCCAGCCGAGACTATGTTCTACTGACCAAGTGCAGTTGCCTCAATAGAAATGTTTTCCCCGGAAGTAATGGATCAAAGACGGAATCTTTCTCATTAGATCGGCGAAGATGCCTGACCAAGTAAGTCGGGTTTAGATCTTTGGTCAATCAATCCGCTAAGCCATTGCTTTCTATTTCTTTCGGACTTGGCCGATGAACAATTCACCTCGATTCTTCCTTTTTGCTAAGAATCAAGGACTGAATCGTCAATGGATAAATAGGATTCTCTTTTTTCGAGCCTCTCCTTTATATAAAGCTATTCCAGTCAGAGACTGTCTCCCAAGAGCCCAAAGTCTTCGACTAATTGGAGCAAGAGCAGCGAGAGCAGCAAGAAGGGGTTATGTACACGCCGAAGTCACTTCACTTTGTGTACTCATTTCGTCCTTTGGAGGTAGCATATATGTAGCAGCCTCTTCCAATCCACGAGTGGAGTCCGGATCCAAGCTAAGGCTATCTGGGGAGGGCCAACCTTAGTGAGCAGCTTATCTAACCTATTAAGATAAAAGCAGAGGTCTTGCTCATGGATTCAGTTGAGAAGCTCTCGGAAAAAACATCAATCCGTGGATATAAATAACCCAAAGGCTTCCACCGGCTCCCCATTTCGTTATCATTCATATTGAGTGACATAGCCCATTTCGTTAACAAATAGGGGTGGCATCAGAAAGATCACCCGATCGAGGAGTTTTCTTTGCGCCACTCGAAGACCCACCAGGTCGACCAGGAAAAAGCTCAAATTTGACCCTTAACAGTCATAATACCATCACCTATGGTAGCGTGACCAAGGTCCTTCTATCTTCCTAATGTCTCATTAGAGTGATAGGGGAATTCCAAAGCTTGAATGAAGTGATTGGCGGATTCCTTCTTTCGTCAGCTTTACGCCCCTTCAACAGAATCTGCCGTTAAGTCTTTCTTTGGCGGGCACGCTGTCCTTGTCCTTGATTCAAGAGGTTGCGGGCAGGGGCTTGAAAGGAAGGGAAATTGCCTTATTAAAGAAAGGAGGATATGGGAGGAATAGCTCATTAGATCCATTTCACTTCGAACTCCAAGTCTTAAGCAAACTGGCATCTACCTTTCCTTGCTCTGCAGCCGTATCCGGGGGAAGGGATGAAAAGGGCATCCCAAATGACAACCAGACCCCAGAGAGGGGGCAACTGGAAATGATAGTGAAAAATCTCTTGCCAGAGTATCAAAAGCATATGTATGCCCAATACCTACCCCGACTTCAAAGCTCTCATAGAGATCGGGTAGAGAATTGAGGATGGAATCCAATCAGGCGTATTCCAAGACAAGTCCTCTAACACCTCAAACAGGTATAGGAAACTCCAGGAATTACAATGCTCAGACTTCACAAACCGAAACCTTTCTTGCTCTTGTGTTCGCTCCAAAGCTTAGTAATCAATTCCATCGCTCACAGGAAGAAATTCAATTCCCGCTTGCTTTCCATCCTCTGCCTACTCTATGGTCTTGTAGCCGTTCACTTACAGAAAATCAATATGTATTCGAGAAATTCATCCGCAAGAAAAGAAGAAGACTTTCTCATTGCATTTGCTGGCCTATCCCTATCTGTCGACCTTAGTCCTCTGCGAGCAATCTCATACCTTTTAAAGCAAGCGATTGAATACCTATCCCTATGGCTGCTATCTGCTTCTAGCTTCTATCCTTGAAGGAGAGGTTACGAAGTAGCTCGAACAACGGGAGAGGTCAAAAAACGGCTTTTTCTTAGGCGCAGGCCAGCTTTAATCGAACTCAGGTTCAGCTAAAGAAGATCCCGTCAAAAGATTTAGTCTGGAAGGCTATCTCTAGAAAGTCTTACCTCGTTTCCAGCTCTGCTTGCGGCATCGTCCCACACAGAAAGAAATGCCTTAGAATAGAATCAGCAATTCCCATCCTCTCTCTTCTCTTACAACCAAGTAAATCTGAGCGCCCTTTTCAAGATTGAATTCCATTCTCTGATTGAAGCAGACGACAGCACGATCAGGTAATTGACTGAAAGCAGAGGGACGGAGAGGAGATGCTCGACTGACAAGTTACTTAGTGCTTGTGCTAAGGAATCGTTTTTCAGTATGATCAGGAATCGAATTTCAAGTAATTCTGTAAGCCTGTATGAAATTACAATTAAGTAAGCTTTTTCATAGAACCAGGACCCCGATGTCACTAAGCAAAAACTCGCTTTTGAACTGGTAGGGTTACCCCATTTCTTAGGTCTCCGACCGCTGCTGCTTCTGCTACGGCAGAGGATGGTGGAAAAAAGACTAAGGTGTGTGAGTTCGGCTGTATAAGACGTCACTGTGACTCGCCTTGCTGCTCCCATAGTCTAAAGTTCTACAACTGAGAACCGCTTCTCTCTGGTCCCTCTCCTTGCTTCTAAGGTAGGACCATCCGGTTTGATTCACTTTCCAGACTAGGGGCCCTTTCTTCGAGCTGTCACTCATAGATTCTGACTTTGATCTTTAGGCGAAATCAAACTCCTTTTGTCCATGAGCCCATACTATCTTCCGTCACTCCACTCGATCAACATAGGGGAGGGGGTCTTAGCGAGTAAAACAAGAAGGAAGACAAACATAAATAGTAATTTAGAGGGAGCGAAGTGAGTGAACGGTCTCTAATCAAAGAGTAAATTCCTGGGAAGAGGACCTCGTCCTCTTTCTCTTTCGATAGACTTCCTAAAGGATGATCTAGCTGTGGATGATGTCCCAGCTCGAGAGGTCAACCTTGTAATCTGAATGCCTGCCCCTTCTTCTTTCCTCTAGCGGGCTTTGTCTCATATCACATTCATTCTTCTATGTTAGAAGCCTCTGGCTACTCTCGATACCTCTTACTCCAGAATAGTCACGCTTCCCAGTCTCTCAGCGAGTTCGAAGGCGATTGAGGAGTTTTTTAATCAATATCCGCTATTCTGCATCTGGTCTTTCCGTAAGCCTGCCCATCGAGCTGAGGAGAAAGGAAAGAAGAGCTGGCTTTGTTGTTCCTTCCCGCGATTGGAATGCCAACCCTAGTAGAAAGTGATATGGATTCTTAGCTTTTGAGCAAATAGGATGAGACTATCATCCGAAGTATTGAATACGCTTTATTTATTGTCGAAATACCATTTAATGGACTCGTTGGTTGAAACGAAGGATTTCTAATGGAAGGGAGCAGGCAAAGTCTAGCTGCCTATTCTCTTCCTTAAGTCCCAGACTTGCTAAGACTAGCAGCGCTCACTCTAACAGCTGTTATTCCGTTCTCAGTTGATTCAATAGCCAAGGAAAAACAATAGCTGCGCTTACAAGAGATTCAATTCGCTTCTTCCTCTAAGCATGCTACCAGTCCCCGCTACGGATACTGACTCTAGAGAACGTCGAATCATCATCCACTCCTGGCTGAGTCAACAAGACTTGTGACAACAGAAGGAAGAGCCTATCTTTTCTCTATCCTGGAGCCACATTGACTCATTGATAGCACTGGGATGAAAGACCAGCTTCTTCAACAAGAGCGGAGTCGCTCACTGCTATCTTCTCCACCTAATCCACTGCTGATCGAGTCGAGCTAAGCGCAGGGCTTATTCCTTAGCCCAAGCACTAAGCGAAACCTTCAACAGCGGAGAACAGAGCTGCAGCAAGACCATCAGATTGAATAATCTAGGATTCAGTATCAGAAGGCTTGAGTACGAAAGTTGGCTCTTCCTTTATTACGCTATTCTTCCAATCGAGCAAGGGAAAGAGAGAAGACCAAGACCTAGCGAAAGCTTGAAAGCGGAAAGCAAGACGGGATCTTATTCTTTATAATACGATATCGCCAAAGCAAAGAAAGGTCAACCTTTTTCACAAGAGCTTCACCCAAGAGGGAAGAGTCGACTATAGCTATAGCAAAAACTGCTTATCCCGAGGATCACTACACTACCTTTTGCTTTCGTTACTGAGCGACTTTGATCCTCATTTCCTTCACTCACAGAAGAACTTGCAAATGCCAATCTCGATTCAACTGCAAGCAAAGACTATCACCGCTCATTCTCAGCAACTTAAAGTACCACGCACTTGACGGGACCTATTTCCATGATGGTACGAACGACATACCTTGGAACAACGGTATGCGCCGTACCTTAGGAACGTACCTCAGAATCAAATCTTTCAAATAGGGTCGCATCTCAGATGCAACAACCTCAATTGAAGAGATTTATTTTGGAGGAGACACAATAAAATCAAACAGTGATCTTCTCACTCTCGGTGCCAAAGTGATTAACTTTGAAATCGAGAATAAAGAAAGATACAACTGGATGATTTATGATCACCCTCCGAAATCTTCCTTCTGTGAAAAGAAGGAATGATTCGAGGCAACCCCGAACGTGTAGTGGAGACGTACGGAGAGAGGACACTAGGGACAGAGTCCTTAGCAACAAACCTTTGGAGCGCTACTCTAGCTTGCTTCAAATAGAGAGCAAGGAAGAGATAGCCTGATCGTTTGGCTATCGCCGGAGCTTTGTGCCGACCTTTTTAGGGACATTTCTTATGAAGAGGTCAAGGAGGTCTTCTTCTCTATGAAAGAAAATCAGGACCCTGGCCCTGATGGCTTCAGTGCAGGTTTCTTCAAAAAAGCCTGGAGCATAGTGGCTCGTGGTTTCGGCAGTTCAATCTTTTTTTTTCAAATCTGGTAGACTTCCGAAGGAGGTAAACTCCACTGCCATTGCTCTTATTCCCAAAGTTCCCAATCCCTCTCTTTTGAAGGACTTCAGGCGCTGTAACACTATTAAAAAGTGTATAGCAAAGATTCTCGCCAACCGGATGAAGATTGTTCTCCCTTGCTTGGTTGGTAAGTTCCAAACGGCCTTTGTCAAGGGTAGGAGAATTGGGGATAACATTTTGCTAGTCCAGGAATTATTCAGGAACTACCATCGTGACAAGGGCTCCCCAGATGTGCTATAAAAGTGGACTTGATGAAAGCTTACGACACGGTTCGGTGGGACTTCATAAATAATGTTCTGAAGATTGTTGGGTTTCCGGATACTATGGTTCGTTGGATTATGGAGTGTGTTACCACCCCTAGGTTCTCCGTAAATATTAACGGAGAACTGAATGGCTATTTTCCGGGGACGCGGGGTCTCCGCCAAGGTGACGCCATGTCGGAGTATATTTTATTCCTCGTTATGGAAGCTTTCTCGGGCCTTCTAGACAGCGCTATTACGGACGGTAAGTTTCAATTTCATTCGATATGCAGGAAGGAGAGGATTTCGCACCTATGTTTTGCGGATGATCTCCTTTCCTTCTTACAGTAACTCGAGTCTCGTGCAAGCGCCGCCCTAAGACTCTTCTTTGTTTTGTTTATTTGAATTTCCCTCAGGTCAAAAAGATAAAAATGGCGAAAGCCTACCGTTAAGAAAGGAAGAGTTACAGAGGTATTAGATTCGATAACAGCTCATTCGCTACAGCTCATATGCGACAGATATAACTCTTCTTCCTAACAGCCGATCTGCGACAAGGGAAGATACAAAGACATCGCAGCGGATAATGCGACAACTAGTCTTTTCTTTCCCTAGGATTGTCTTTAACTCAAAGAAGACCAATTCAACTTGACTCCCAGGAACAAAAGACACAGATTTTATAGCAGCGCTCGAAACTACTGTTTTAGTAAACTTTCCCAGGATGGATGGAGTTCTGGGCGAAACAACTCAGTCGAGCCTGAATTCTTGCACTAGCCGGTTGACGTCCTCCCCGGATGCCTTTAAAGGGAAAAGGGTAGGGGGCAGGCTCCAACAGACAAAGGCCGTTAAGATGGCTGTGGCTAATGGAGATTTACTGGAAGTCAATGCTTGGTGCAAAGGGTTGTGTTGAACAGCACAGGGTTTAGAATTGACCACTGATTTCATGGTAATGCCTTTGGGAGAATATGGGGCGGTCTTGGGCATCCAATGGCTGTCAACCTTGGGGCCAATCACATGGGATTTCCAACGATTAACAATGGTCAAACCCTATTGCTTGAGGAAATTCTCAAATTACTGAAAAAATGATATAGCCAATATGTGGTTTTGTCATACAATAAGATCAAATTTGTTTGGACTCGTTAGGTTTGGCCCATTACCTTGAGTGAGGCCGAACGTGTACACCTTTTGTTATGAAGATGTGATCTTATCCACCGATGGGTCTTGTTCTAAGCCCAATCCTCTCGTCTTAGGGTAGGATATCCATAAACCTTAAATCACGGGAACTTCCCCTTTTTGGTTGACAACCTATGTTGGGCTGACTAAGCCCACTATCCTACCTAATAGGGTCCCATCTTGTGTCGGGTTAAGGGCGCTTAGTGGAACCCAATTTCTTTGTAGTCTAGGGCTTTGCTTGGCATTGGGCTTCGATATAGCTTGCTTTCCTGGTTTTGGATTAAACCTCTGCTCTCCTAATTCAGTCTATAGGCTTTGGTTTAGGTTCAATCTTATATATAAGTTTAGCTTAGGTCCATCAATCAATCTCTCATAAACCCCTAAGCGGAATCTATTAAGCTGAATCCATATGGGGCCATTAGGCCCAAAATTCCTTGTAACGCTCTAAGAGGGTAGTGAGGCTTAGATTCAAGAGAGTTCAACCTGCATTGGGCTTTAGTTACTTCGTCTGGCCTCTTTTCAATAGTAAGAAGCCAAGTTCAAAGAATCGAAAATAGGATGGAGAACTTGGTCTTTGAATAACTCTAAATAAGAAGCATCACATCAAAAAAAAAGAGAATTCCAGCTCAGTATGGGATATCAATCTCGTTCACATTCCTCCATTTGAATGTATTTAATAACCTGCCATTGTATCGCTTTCAAGGTAAACGGACCAACCTCTCGAAATCCAAACTAAGGAAAGCATGGGCCTCTCTCTCTCAATCGGTTGAATTGGTAACGGCATTGGCTATTGGCCATCCGTCCACAAATCATCTGAAAAAGTAGGTCGATTCCCCCGCCAGATGTTTAATCACTTGTTCAATCCTTTCTTGAAAGAGATGCTCATCTGCTCTGGTTAGCTCGGTAGAGTGGCAGGCGAAATCCGTCTCTCTTTATAGATATAGAGTAGGCGGCTAGTAACTTCTTACTCGTGTAGTGAGAAAAACCTTCTTCATGGCCTCCTTTATTTAGTTCAATCACGAGTTTAAGGTTTGCGATAGATGTTGCCTTTCCTGGAGAAACGATCTCAAATCGGCTTTTTTATTTTAGCAGATCTGTGAAAATAATCGGTTTTTTTAAGTTATTTGTCCCTGGCATCTTATCTTCCGGTTGGAAGTGCAAGGCAGCAATCATCTGTAGCGGGCTAGCTCACTGAATCGATATCTGTATTTGTATAAATATAATAGATGCTTTTTTCTTTTTCTTTTAAGCCGGATCTAAAATGTATTGGTAAGGATCTCTCCCCTGCCTATTTGTTTGGAGGGCTGACAGTTGCTTGTCTAGCTCAGCCCCTACTGAGCTTTCCGGTAGGCATCAGTAAATTATATTATTATTAATTCCCACTTACTCATGTAAATGTAAAAACTTCTTACCCCTAAAAATGCAATTCCAACTCGGCCAGAGAATCAAAGGGCAGATGGTATGTCTTTCTATCCATCCTGATTGTTGGATTGAAATTCAAATCCGACTTTATGCGAGCAAGGTTCAAAACAATATAATCCGTCCTTCTATCAATCGAGAAAAAACATTAATCCAAAAGATTTCTTAATTACTACTACATAAAACACTACATTACATAAACAACCACATATGACTTTCCTAGAGAACTAGAGCTTTAAAAGCATTCAGTTATGCTAACTACATTAATTAATTTCGAAACAGAAATAAGTCAAAGGATAGGCCTTAACAAGTAGAAAGAAGATAAAGGAACTACTTTTTTTTTCTAGTCTTCCCTGCCTGTCACCGAGTGTGACAGCCGGGACACAGCCTCCGAAATGAGTTCGAGCTGCTCCTTCCGCAGCACTTCCAGCCTTAGCTCCAAATTCCTTATGTTTGCTGCGGAAGTGCGAATGCGTTCGTCTGCCGCAGCTGAATCTACCGCTCGAATATTCCTTAAAAATAAATTGAGAGTTCTCCGGCGGTTTTGAATCGCCTGTTGTATTTGACGCATTTCCGCATCAATTGCGGAAAGCCTGTTGGAAGTTGCAACATCCATAGCTATGCTATTACGAAATTTCTTTGATTTGAATGAATTTGATGAAAAAGACACTTATTGAGCCTCCATTTATAGAGTGGTAGAGGAATCCCGCCATGCGTCACCGAATTTGATGGCAGGCACAATTCTGGCTAGTTCTCCGCACGACTTTTCTGCAGTTGAAGACTCTCATGCCTGTTTAATGAAAAACTGGCTGGCTCTGGCTACCTTGCGGAGCAAACAAAATCTCCCCAAATCACACTGCCTGTATGAACAAACAAACTTTGTACAACCAGCTTACGTGGAAAAGATTCCATATTCTATGCCAATAGAGTCGTGACATCCATGTACTGAGTCGTCAAATGAGCCACGTTAAGACAGCCCAAGCTTATACGCATTGGCTGGCCCACAGGGTGCCCCAATAGGGCCCGAATGAAAGACCCCAGCCTACATGAACCATCAAAGAAAGTCCTACCACACTAGATAGCTTAGAAATTTCCCATGGTAAAACCCTGTCTTATGTGACTGCGTGTGCTTGTTAGATTGCTTGGGGTTCTATGTTGGGCCCACTCTTTGTCACCTTAGGAAAATGGACTTATCGGCTGTCTTTCTGGGCCCTATGATGGACCTTTATATAGAATAGGAGAGGGCCAATCTTCATTCTTTTCTTGTTGTGTTGACACTCGGAATAAAGAAAAAGAGAAAGTGACTCTATCAAGGGTTAGCTAGTTGCTTATTCGTCAGAAGGGTTTATAGGGTTCTCACTTTCTTACGGGCAAAAGTAAACTTCACTATTCTATCCCGTGGGAGCTCTCTCTATAACCAGCACGCTGACTTTCTCATCTCAACTTCCTTACTATAATAAATAGGAAAAAAGGGGGTAATAAACTCATACACCAGCTCCAGGCTTTAAAGAAGAAAGACCTGCCTATCAGAGGGGCTGGTTCACGGTAATGAATGGTGGTATCGGTCGGGGCAAGCTAATAGTTGTGTGGGGATCTATTCCTAAGCCAAGCTATACCTGCAAGCCTGTTTTTGTCTTGTTCTGTCGGTGAAAAGGGGACTTCCCCAAGGCGGATGCGATATCGGACCTTGTAATCAAAGTCTTCGACCCTGGTTGTTCTTATCCGATAGGGCGGGCAGCTCAAACTAGGGAAATGGCAGGCAACCACGTAGTTGAGGCATGGCTTTTTTCTTGCTCCGGGACCAGCTCCCTGAACCTAGCTTCGACATATAACTTTTCCAATTGCAAAAGGTAGCCGGGCCTAGCTTGCAATAGATCCCATTGCTTATCCTGTGCAGTTTCCGATAAGATAGAGTTACAGGTTCCGGAGCCGGGGAATCGGACAGGAAACAATCAAGAAGCTGCCTGTCAGGTAACAGATTGGATACATTGCCAGGCCAGTCTCCCATTCCAATAGCTGCTAGTAGACAGAATCCAGTCAAAGTAAGCTTGCTTTTAGCATGAATCTTTCGTATGTGAGTCAGTTTTCCATACCCAATTCTCTCACATGATCGAGACTATCCTACTCCCCCTGGTCAACTATTCGAGTATAAAGAACCAAAACAAGAAATCAGGGTGGTGGGTTAGGATAGACTTTCTAGATACCTTTTTGATCTAGCTCTGCTTGCTTGCTGACCTGTGCTACCTATTCTTGATCCAGGAATAACAGAAGAGAATTCAGCTTACTATCTCGCTTTGAGCGCTACCTAAGCAACTTTTAAGGCACTCAGAGAAGAGTGGAAAGATTCCTAGAAAGTAAACTCACTCAAATTTCGTATAGCAAGAAAGGAAGATGAATTCTATCTGACTATTGTCTCTCATTAAGCTATATAGGTTATGAAAAGCCAGCGCCCAAAGGTGCTTGATTAAAGCCGGTCAACGTCTGGTGGAGTAGGAAGCTATAGCTTACTGAAAAAGGCCTCGTTTGCTCAGAAAGTTGTCAGTCTTCCTTATGTCTTCATTGGATTGAGTGTGAGGTACGAGGGATAGAGGGCTACGGCAAGGCGTTCGATTCACACTCCTGTCAAGATCATCTCACTTCCAAGAGTGAACCCTCGACTCGCTTCCTTAGCCATTTCTTTCGGTCAACCAGTGCTAAATTCGACTCATCATTCTTTAAAATGAATGGCTTCTTCCGCCTTCTTTCAGGTCTATTGGTCAGCATTCGCCTAGCGCGAACTTCACTTCCCAAGATAAAATTCAGCGGCAAACTTTCTTTGGTTGTGATTAGCCAGTCATCTCAGTCACCAAGCTAGCCTTTCAACCTGAACTACGTGCAGCCTCCATTGGATCGATTCATAGGAACCTCGTCCAGCAAAGCAAGATATCGGAAGAAATAGGTAAGGTTTCATTTTAGGTAGAACCTAAAAGCGGGAATCAACCAATTCATCTCGTAGGCTTATTGTAGAAATATTAAATCAATCATCATATGAAGAAGTGAAGTGGTCTTAATGAAAGGCTTCCCTCGGTACAGCTGTTTGTGCATATGACGGGACCACTCGAACCGCGCAAGGTATAGTTCGACTTAATTGAACATTGGGACCCCTTGTTCGGTCAACTCTATTCTATGTAGCGGATATACTATAAACATCTAAAATGTTGCTAGAATGACCTTGGATCCACGCCAACTTGGTTGTGGCATCCTCATATCATATCAGTATCAAGTTTCCCATGAACGGATGATGTCTCTACCTTGATAGCGACCCCGTCAACCCAAGCTTCATTCAAGTTCAGTCCCTTCTTCTCGATCCTGTATTGATCTACGACCATCCTCATCCGCCCACGAGTTTATGGTTCCAGCAGGCAACCTGGCATACCAATCGAATGCAGTCTCGCTGAAGGTGCTTACGAAAAGACGTATCATCAAAGCGTCGTTTCCGGCAATGCCCCCAGTCAATGCAGTAGATCAAATCCATTTTATCGGTCATTCAGTGCCTTAGCTTGCTTCCTTGCACATGTGCCTCACGAATTGGATTCGAGTGTCACACTCTTTAGCTGCCGTTAAGCGGTTAAGTAGGAAGGATAGGTCTATTGTTGTTGTAGTAGAAGCTACAGGTTGTCAACTGACGTTCTGTTCCAGCTTGAAAGTGAAGACGAAGCCAGCCATCCCATGGAAGATGGGGTTGAGTCGAAAGGCTTTTAGCGCTGTGTTGCGGCACATGGGCCCTTCCGCTCATAAGTCGCCTCCCAGCAAGGAGAAAGGGATAAAGCCGGGGCGGGATACCTCGCTTCAATTGAATAGCTTTCCTTTGCTTCAAATAACGAGGAGATTGAGACCGAGCTAGTCCTAGTGCTTCCCCTTTCTCCTACTGTTAGAGCTCCCGGTGCTACTACTAAGGCGAATCGGCGTAGTAGTGACTCTTCCGAAAAGGTTGAACGTAGTTAAGGAGGACTTACGCTTCCAATCCAATAAAGAGTCTAGTTTCGGCCTTTTCACCGACATTATCTTCAGAAGTCTGCCTATGGACTCTACCTCGAGCGACCTTCCCTTAATCCTTTTCTGCCAGATAGCCTTGACCTAGCTTCCCGGAAGAATCTCCGGAGCTTAGAAGGAGTCAAGAAGATAGGAGGGAGGATAGCTATGATCCTGCCAAGGTTTTTTCAAAATAACGAAAATAGTTTAGGCTAACGAAAAGCGATTTTAGAAAGCTGGAAGCTAGGAATCCTAGTAGTTCTAGGTCTCCGTTTTCTTCAGGTAAAGTCTCCGAATATAGCTGTTACTGATAAGGTAGAAAAGCAAGGTTAGTTGTCGGTTTGGTAGTACATCGGAAGGTAGCAGAACGAAGTATAGCGAATGCAAGAGTAAAAAAAAAGTTTTTTAGAGACTGAAGCAGGTCGAGAGCCAGACAGGCTAACGAGCGAGTGTAGTTGCTTCAAAGCGGGATATGAAAAGGAACCGCTGCTAGGATAGTAAGGACTGTCCTCACTGAACCTGAAAAGAGATTAAATCCATTCGTCCGGGGAAGTGAGAAAATCTTTCAAGGCTAGGGTTTTGGTTGCCCAAGACGTGATGAAGGGGTATCGGGAAGGAATTTAGCGAACAAGCTATAGCACTTGAGAATGAAGAGGGGAAAAAGCCACAACTGGATGATAGCAAGCCTGGGCTTACGTCGGGAAAAAGAGCGCTGCCTATTCATGTTCAGGTACGAAGTGTGAGTTCTGAAAAAACGAATAAACGAACTCGACCAGAATAGTAATGGACTCAGGTTCGAGTTCTTATAGTAGAATGAAGATCGAGTGAAGGCCTTTGAAAAATGCAAAAGCTTCAGGAGCCAGGAGAAAGGAAAGAATAGTGACTTCCTGGGATGGGAGGAGGCGTAGGTGATAGGAAGCTAATCAAGGACAGGCTAAGGATTCGAACAGTCCGTGGGACCTTCAAGGAAGAAGTGAGATAAGCTAGGATGCGTGTGATAGAGTAACCCCTAGCGAGTATAAGTGGATCAGCGCTTCTTTCTGACCTAAGCAGTGCCCTTCATTCAGGGTTTCAAGGATCGGTATCGAGATAGCAGCTCGAGGAATCCCTGACTTGCTTGCCTTTTATTTCATTTCAGGTATGAAACAAATAGCAGTCCTGGTCTATAAGTAGAAAGGCTCAAGGAAATGCGAAGTATAGAGAGTATAAGATAAGCTAAGATCTAGACTCACAGATACCAACGAGCGGGATTAGCTACCAAGCGGGGGAGCTTCAGGAGACTGATAGATGATAGGTAGGTGGGTGGGGAAGGAAGCTTCAAAGCCTAGGGTTGCGTGAAAGCGTGCTTGTTGGCGTCCGTCCGTCGGTTAGCAGATGTGCCGATAGAAGGCCAACAACCCTTTTTCTAACACCGGAGCTACAGGTCCGGTCTGAGGGTAGTTAAAACGGATAAAAGAACCTATTAAGTCTAGTCTGTGTTCAGTGATTCCTCCCCTAAGGGTATGAGTTCACTCAGCTTCACCTACTAAAAAGAAGAAAGACAGGAGAGAAATGACTCTTTCAAGCAATAGCTAAGTGGAAATATATCCTTTTTTTTATCCAGTTACATTGCTCCAGCACGGGTTCCCTATCGGGGGAGAACTCTTATAGGGGCCTTTTCTTTTCTATTTAATGTAGTAAAAGAGTATGTTGAGGCCTTTGCCGGTCAACTAATGGGAGGACTTTTCCGGGGATGAACTCCTAAATCATTTAACTCAATCAAAGAAGAGACTAATTAATCGCCGATCAGAGATTAGTTAGAATTCCTATTTGTAGTTGTAGTAAGTCTTTAGCGCAAGCACTAAGTAAGAGACCTACCTTTGCTTCTTACTATTCTATTTTGTTTGATTCAAAAGATATTGAAATGTTGGGACCAGGAAGACAACCCACCGCTAGGGCTTGCTTTGCTCTCGCTCCGCTTGCTCCCACCTGTCTTCTCCCCACTATAGTGAAAGATCTTTCACTTCACCATAGCAGGGACCTCGCTAACCTTCTCGGATAGCTCGGAAAGTTAGTTACTCTACCCACCGGGGTCCCCTCCAGCTTACCCACCGTACTACCCGAAAACCACTACTACAAAGGCTGGTAAGAAAGCCCCAAAATTCACCTATCATCGCCGGCATAACCATAAAAAAGAATAGAGTAAGTATAGGAGTTAAGGCAGGCGTGTTTTGAGCATTTTTCTAAAAAAACGGGTGTTTGCCCCGTCCCCGTTGTTTAATTTCGAAAGGTTCCTCTCGAGAGCCGCGATCGTATACTCTGCCTTATTGTTTAATATACCGCGACCAAGTTATCTTTTTGCTCAGCCCAGAATGGATTGGGATCCAATTGGGCCATTCGATCGATAATATCTTGTTTAATTAAAATAATTGCATCTATGGTGTCCGTGTCTCGTGGGCGGTTGGAGGTATAAGTTTCTAGTCTCTCTCGTATCTGGTCATGTTGATAGCGAGACCAATCAAAAGGAACCTCCTGAGGAGCGTTCGCCGGGGGGGAAAGCTCTGCGGGTGCCACCTGCGGAGCTTGAGAAGGGCCAGCAGCTTCCGACTGAGACGGCCCAGCCGACTCAGACGTTTCAGTTAGAAATTGCCGCAAGGCTTCCCAATCAGAGGTTGTTGGGTATTGTATTAGTGGCAAGCCGACTGATAGGGTCACGAAGAGCCCAACGAATGGAGGACCAGAACTGCTTTGCTTAACACACATATAGTTCAGTTCCCTCAATTCATCACCAACATGCTTGATTCCAATCTCGAGGGACTGAACCCGCTCCTCGAGAATGAAGCTTGCTGGCGATACCGGTATCCATCTATAGCCGTTAGTTCATCGGTGTCGGGGGAGTTTGGTATACCCCAGCCTATTGTCCCTTTCCCCATGGGGCGGGCTCCTATGATAGGGTCTAGGGAAATCTACCTCTTTTCCTTCTTTTCGTTTTCGCTCCTTTTTATTTTTCGTTCCTTAGGTCTGTCTCCTTCGGCGGATCTTGGGACTCCTTTTGCTGGCTTCGGGCTTTGATCTTTCTCTTATCTGGTGTGGCGTCCTGCTTCATCTTTAGGTGTCCTTATTGGTCTCTATCCGCCAGTGCGTAGCTCCGTAACTTTCCCTCTCCCCAGCGGTAGCCGGAGCTCGCACAACCCAAAAAATAAAAACAAACAAAGCGTGGTTCATGGTAGGCTCTGATAATGGTTAGGGTAGGGGTTTAGTAAAGGATCTCCAGCATGGAACGATGCTCCTTCTCATGCCCATTTGCCAACATCCAGAAAACCCGCCTTCTCGCGCTAATGAAAGCCCTTATTACAGAACAACTAGTGCGAGAGCCTTTCCTTCCCCTATACAGAAGGATACTTTATTTTGTCTAACTCTCCAGAAGAGACCAAGTCGTTTACTTCATATTTGTGACTCTTGCCAACAATTGGTTCTTTAACTGACACTTGACTCGAACCGCTTGCCATATCTAAACTAGCTACTGGCAAAGAGGGAATTGATTCAAGATCCCCTTGCGCCCTACAACCCGAAAGTGACTCTCTATCAAAGCACCTGCGGTGGGCTAAGCGCAAGGAGTCTTAGAGTCTCGATACTGGCTAACGGAAAAAGAACGGCGAACAAGTAGTTGTTCTACAACCCCCAGAACTGTACGCAGCGCTTTTCAAAACAAAAACAAGAAGTGGTTTGTTTTTTCTAAGTCGCCTATTAAAAAAAGAGGAAAACGGTTTTCTGTCTACGAGCGATATCTATTATTGGTAGGCTGCCTTCACGAACGTCTAGTAACTCACTAGCCCTAAACCGTAACTGAAACACTCTCTTCTCCAACCAAAGCCGCCATCCAGATTCAGAAGCGGAAGCGGACAGAGTTTACTGAAGAGGCTTTCATCTACGGCCTCCCTAATTTATGCTATATTCGTTTCATTAGGGAAGTAGCCTAGCTCAGCTGGGGGAAGCTCCTAATGGAAATAGAGTACTCTCATTCAAGCAGGGTGACATATTACCGTTGACCTCAGACCTCACACCAGATTTCCTCTTCCCGATCCCCCGAAAAAGGGAAGATGCTCCTGTAGGTAGGAGCTACTTAACTTTCTTCGGCGCTCCCTTCGAACTGATATCCAAAGATTCCCTTTGGATGGTTTGAAATGATGGTTTATTACAGGTTCTGGTGACATGAATAGGATGAGCATACGAATGAGCCGGAACATGGATAACGTAGTGGTTCGAGCCGGTCGAGAGTACGAGATTACTGACCGAAGACTCTTCCATTGAGATGGGCCGAAGCCCTGCTAGCGAAGGAATGCATCCAACAGTGTTCTGTCTCATTGGTCCTCTCATGCCAGAATTTGCTCATAAATCAACTTTGTTCTCCCGGATATAATACATGACTTATTTTACTTCGATCTGATACCTCTCGATTCAGAGAGGAAATGCGCATTTGTCTCATTTTGAGTCTCCCCATCTCGATCTCTACTAATTGGATATGGGACTGGTTGTGAAGGGAAGCTTTGTGGGAGAAAGGAGGAAAAGGTCAGGCTAGTAAAGGCTTTACTCAAACATATGGGATAGATTACGAGGAAGCCTTTGCCCCGGTAGCCAAGATGAAGTCTGTTCGTCTCCTGCTCTCTATTGCTGCGAATCGAGATTGGCCTCTGTTCCAATTAGATGTGAAAAATGCCTTCCTGAACGGGGACCTACAGGAAGAAGTTTACATGAGTCCTCCACCCGGTTGTGTAAGGGGGGGGGAGAACAAGAGAGGTCAACTGGAGTGGAAGCCAAACGACGGGGCCGAGAATCTGTGATCGATCCGAAGAACCACTGCCAGATACGATTCTGCTCCCCCCCCCTTACACAACCGGGCTACCAATGCGATTCTTGCCCGGCTTTCTTTCGGCTTAAGAAGGCTGCGGTGAGAATGAGGATCACTTCGGAACTCTAGGAAAATGGGCGTTTTAGGGCGGGATCTAAAAGTTCTCCTGTTGGTTGCGGAGCCTTCAAAAAGGCCGTGAGAGGGTCTTTTTTTGGCTTCCTCAGGGCCGTGTGAAGCTTAGCTTGCTTTAGCAGCCACGTGATGATTCAAGATTCGTGGTAGGCGTAGGAGCTGGGCGAAGCGGTAGCGAAGCTCAGGTGGTGATGCAAGTGCGCGGTGAGCGTAGTAGCCCCTCGGGCATGCTCTTTGTACAACCAAGCGAAGAGCTAGTGAGGGCCGGAATGGAATATCGTATGTAGTGTAGAATCGGATCTGAAGCTCTTTACTAGGATTGGAACAAGCGAGGAACGAGTGACCACAAGCTCCGGCGCTCGACATGCAGTTAGCTTAAAACATGTTCATCATGTGCAAAGAAAGAGGAAAGGGGCGAAGCGCACCTGCGTGAAGCAGCCTAGCATCACTTTAGATAGGAGCAGAATGGATGACTGACAACTGAAAGTTCTTCGGATCGATATCTCGTACGACGTAATGGAGATCTTGGTCTAGGTCCGGTGGTTCGCAGAATTCGGGACCTAACGATGTTCGATTCGTCACATGAACGGGAGCGGACGATTCCCTCGTCTCTCCCTTTTTCGGGGAATGGCTGCAATCACAAGCAAGTGATTGAATGAGTGGGGGGCTCCGAAAGCACATGCGGGATAAGCAGGTCTTTCAGGAGACGGTCTAAGGGTCCGGTCTAGAAAGAAAAGAGAACTCTCAACTGGAACTAATCAAGATCAATAGGAAGAGGAGTTAGCTAGAAATTCTTTTTTTGACAAAGTTCATGCCACGACGATCTATACTATATGGAAGGGCTTGTTGATGCATTCCTGTTGAAGTTGAAAAAGAGACAAACATGAGTGTTTCAGCTCCCGGATCTGCTTGGATTATCTTATAATAAGAGGAGCCGTCTTAGGAAATGACTGAACTTAAAAGAAAGATGCCACCCCCTTTCTTATTATTAGGAGGCGAGGGAGTAACTTGTCTGATCTTGCGGTGCACTCACTCCCGTTACGAGAATGAAATGACGCCCCAGCTCGACTCGAGACCAAGACTCCTTACAACTCGCACCAATAGTGAGCGGCCGGAGATTGATTGAAAAGGCAGCCGCCCCTCCCCCCTAGCCGCCTACCTACTCGTGCTCGTAGCTCGATCGGAGGTGAAGAGTTTGGTCCGGCGGAAAAAGAGAAGTCGTCCGTCTCAAGTGATACGTTAATTGCTCAGTAGTGCTTCGCCACTACCGTAGCTGGCGGAAATAGCTTAATGGTAGAGCATAGCCTTGCCAAGGCTGAGGTTGAGGGTTCAAGTCCCTCCTTCCGCTCTTGGCTTCGTCGTTTAGTGGTAACGAGTAGAGTAGGCATCGCCTCTCGATCCAATCCGTCTTTCCCTGGCCTCCCCAACACACTCTTGATACGAAAGAAACCTCCCGCCATAGAGAAGAAAGAGATCTAAAGTCTGGGTCCCCTCGATCACCCTTCCCTTGAACCTGAACTGGTCGAGAGAGATGAACCCGCACCACATTTTATAACCTTCGAACCGAAAGCCCCAACTAGAGATGGAATTCCATAACCTAAAAAACTAAATTGAGAGCTCCCGGTTCAATTCAAGGGAAGGTCCACCAATAATGGAAAGGCCATTCCCCTCCCTATCCGTTTCTTGATCCCTCATTCCACGAATTCGTTTTTACTGATTCATTCAAGGACTGAAAGCTTTTCGTTTTATGAAAAGGCATAGACTCCCCACTTCTTTGTCTTATTAGCGCAGGTGTTCGTCAACGATGAAAGCCGCTGAACTTAAGACTCGAGTTGAGAAAGAGGGCTAGGCCAAGGATAGGAGGGCTTTCAGGGACTGGGGAAGACGGGTGGATTATAGAGCTAGGGGCGGATCAGAGGTTTGTCCATTGGGATTGGGCATGGACGAGCCTCGACTGGGCCAGCATTGATGAAAAAAAAACTTCTCCCATCGCATCATTAACCGGTGTAGGATTAAAGATCAGGTCCAGGATTCGAGTCAAATCGACCTTCCCTCTCATCTCAGGGTGAGGCAAGGTAGCTTGCTCAAATGTTCGTTGTTCAATATCTCGGCTGCTCAAGAAGTTGGACTAGCTGCTCCCATTCCTCAAAGCCCGGAGTGGATTCTAGGGGAAGGGCAGAGCCTCACCTTGCAGTAGGAAGGTTTTCGTTGCTGGGACGGGTTCAAACTGGACTGAAGGGAGGAGGAATGAAAGACTCCGATCTTACTGGGGATTCATCACTGGCTAGGGCTTTCTAATCAAAGCATGGGCATCTGCAACTAAGAGGGAACAGTAGATCGTCGATGGAAGAGCCAGGTCAGTCAACTTCTATTGGGACTTCTATTGATTATTGATTCGACTAGAGGGACTCCTAGCAAGAAACTTGTATGACGGGGCCCCATGGAGACGCAGGAGATGCAGGAGCCGCCAGCCGGATCGACCAAAAAATGATAGGCCAGAGGGATGGGCTCATTCGACTAATTAGTGATCCCTGGCCCTACCTAACAAAGAGATGTCCCTAAACTAAAATAAGAGGGGATTGGTTGATCGGAAAGCTCGGGCAGGAGTAGGACATTCCATAAAAATCTTTCTGATCCGCTAGCTGTCACTCCTTGCCCTATTCGGTCAAGCAGCTTCACTCCTCTCAAATCCTATTTTTTCATCGACAGGTAGGGTGAATTCTAAGGTTCCTTATTCCGGTTCCGGTTGTAAAGCGGAAGAAGAGGGAGAAAGAATGGGCACAGCCCCACCAGCAGCCCGCGTTTTCGACCCGAAAGGAATTGAAAATGAAACAAGAATCTGTGTTCACTATCTATGGAGCGGAGTGACTATCCTGAATCTCCTCTTCCCTATCTCCCCCTTGCCTTTTTTTTTTCTTTTTCTCGCCGGCAGGTGGTTGACTTGCTTACTTGTTAGAGTCAGGAGAATCCATTTCTTTTTTTTTATTGTTTATTCTGATTGATCTGTAGTTCAAGGGCACTCTTCCTAATCCGAGTTTAAGATGGAATAAGACCCAGACGTAGAGTCCCGTCGGCCGGTAAGGTTTTCTATTTATTTTTGATTCCCTTCAGTCCTTACCTTTAAATAAGGGATTCTTCTCTTTCCCCACGAGGTCTTCAAGCCAGATGGAGTAGTGCATCTCTGTCTTGAAAGCCCGCCCTACAGATAGGAGTTCCTATCTCTACTGCCTATCCAACCCGAAGATTCTTATTCGTGGTGGAGTGCTTCGAGTAGGATCCGACCCCATCCCAGCAGTCAAAGTCCTTCCTGACCCGGCTCACCTGCCTCTGAAGCTTTAATGCCTTTATAGAGGAGGCTACCCGAGGAATCGATAAGTTTGAAGTGGGATGTGGAATGTGATTGGTGATGGATGGTGGTTATGAAATCAGTTCTGCATCAGATGATGATGAGCCCGTGCGAAAACTTTTTCTTTTATTGGCGCCCGATAGGTAGGCTATTCGATTGAGTCGAAAGCCTACCAACGCATAAAGGTTCCGATTCGAGCGAGAGCCCAAACGGGGGAGGCGAGAACATCTTGATCGAAAGCTCCACTTTTCTGAATAATGAGAAAGACTTTTCAAAATTCGATCAAATCGATCGAGAATCTTATCATCTGTTAGGTAGGCCAACCGACCGAGTTTTGTTGGGCTGGGCGTCCATGTCACAGAACCTTTCTTCTAGCCAAGAATCCCATTATTGATCGAATCGGGGCGGATCTTCCTCTCGCAAGCGTTTGGATTCACCATCCTAACGAGCTCTTTTTTGCGCCATACAGTAGCTAGTCTAGTAAAGCATTAGATGGTTCCCCAAGGGCTCAGCCTTTGATTACAAGTATAGCTTAGCTCATAGCCTCCTTACCAATGAGACAAGGCGGTAAAGCGTGACCGTTCGGAAACCTCTAAGTGGGCCTTCCTACTTTACATCATTAAATACAAAGGCAAGGTAGAATAGCATCAGTCAAGCTCTCACAGCAGGAACGGTGCCGATTCCCATTCTCATTCCTTAGAAGCCGGAGCCCCCCTGACAACTGTCTTTGAGTCCGTTCACTCCTCACTCTACTAAGACAGGGTAAGTGATTATGGATATCCTACTTCCGGTGGGGAGACCGTAGACTGAACTGAAACCCACACTCTTTCTTGTGTGTAATGAGTAGCTACTAGTTAGAATGAATTCTTCTCGGTGTTTCAGACCAACTCCTTTTATAAGCTCTTCTTAAACCATAGGGCAGGTTTGGAACCCTAACTAACAAATTGGTTTTGTTCCGCCTTCTCCACTTGACTCCACTGGTCGAGAACTCTACAGCTTCATCCGAGATCCTTCCCAAATGAACATCCTAGCCCAGTAACAATATCTTATCTTCCCTGTTGAAAGCCTAGAAAATCGGATCAATTGATAAATAGAAATTGATGAAGACGATTTTCCTCATCTTTCTATCGTTGTGCTGTTCTACCCACTGCTTATCGATAATGAATCACTTTCATTTCGTTTTTGGTAGGGCTTTTCCCCATTGCCATCCCTTTTTCCAATTCCCTACTTATTATTTATATACTCATATAAGACTTCTATTCAGACATGATGGATATTGAAACCAGCAACTTCTTAGGAGAGTAGCTAGACTGAGTTCCACTTCTATACTCCAGTTTACCGAGGGCTAATGGCTGGCTTCTTTGTCTAGTCGCAACTTTCAAACTTAGCCTAGCCGATTGGGTTTGTTTTGTTCCTGATTACTGCCCTAAAATAAAACTTTCGTTCAGTGACATCACAAGGGTTGGTTTGAACGCTTAGGGCAATTGGTAGGGGTCATCCGCGCAAGAGCGCTTCTTCTTTTGGTCCCTATGGCTGGTAGGGGTAGCATTGACTATTGGAGTGAGCCAATCCTTTCTTTGGTTCTTTATAGCTGATAATCAGTATAAACTCAGGGGGTATGAGTGCATGATTCTTTCTCCCACAAGCTTAGAGAAAGAGACCGAAGGAGGATATGAAAAATCCGCGGATTCCCTAAAGCTAGAGCAGCTACTTCCTTAGAACTGCTCCGAGATGGTATTCAAGAAAAGCTCACTAGCAGAAAAAGGGTTTTGAAGAAGCCGACATTGAATTGACTACCTAAACTGCCTGCCTTTCTTTCAAGATCAAGATACTACTACTACTCCTATGATTTCATTACAGGGAAAGGAAGTTAAACCTGAGAGAATAAGGGTAAAAAAAGTACCCCACACATTATGTTCCCCTTTAGAATTAGAAAAAATCCTAACCTTAGTCGTTCTCTAGCAACTATGCTAGAGGGGATACAGAAGTACTTAATACTGGGTAGTGGCACAAGCAATACAAAGGCTGGTGCAAGTCACAACAGCAAACAGCTACTGATAATGCTTGAAAATCCCCATAAATGCCGTTCTACAGCAGTATGTCTGAAGGTAAGGGTCCTGAGACCTCTCATGGCTGTAGTCATAGTATTAAGATCACAGACTGTATCCCACCATGGTAGTGACTACAGAAGATTAATAACATAATAAACATAATAAACACATCACATTCTTCTGGGAAAGCCAAAAGGTAGGAGCTCGAAACCCATGAGTTAGAGCTTACTGAAGAAGATGCTCCTAAAAAGGGAAGATCCATAGCCTTGAAAGCAAATCAAAAGACTGCCAAGTCTCCTCAACCAATGGCTTTCAATGCTGAGGATGAGACAGAAGAATCAGAGGATTCTGATGATGAGCATACCGAGGATGAGGATGAGCTATCCTTCATCTCTCGAAAGATAAAGAAGATGTGGAAGAAAGAAGCGTGGCAAGTTCAAGAAGAACTTTCCCCCAAGGAAAGGAATGACCAAAGGAGAAGGAAGTGGTCAAGAGAAGACTCAACTATCTGCTATGAGTGCAGGAAGCCTGGACACATCAGAACAGAGTGTCCTCAACTCAAAAAGGCTCCCAAAAAGTTAAGAAAGAAGAAGAGTATGATGGCCACATGGGAGGACTTAGATGAATCATCTTCAGAAAGTGAGGATGAGCATACTGAGTCTGCTCACATCTGTCTGATGGCTGATACAGACAGTGAAAGTGATGAGGTAACGCCTTCGAACCTTTCAGATCTTCAGAATGCTTTTGATGAATTGTTAAGTGACTCAAACATTCTTTCATCTGAGTATTCTCTTCTAAAGAAAAGTTTCTTAAAGCTAAGCAAAGATTTTTCAAAAATGAAACTTGAGAAAGAAAGTCTAGAAGTTGAGAATACCAAGCTGAAAGATGAGAACAGTCAGTTGAGAAAGCTTGCTCACAAAGAAGCTGACTCATCTCAAGGCTTTTATGAGAAACCTTCCGAGGAAGTTGAGAAACTTCAACAGAAAGTTTCCGTTCTAACCAATGACCTTGCTAAGTTTGTGAATGGAACCAAGAATCTTGATATGATGCTTGGTGCTCAAAAATGCTCTTTTGATAAAGCTGGTCTAGGTTACAACAAGAAGGTCACACAGAAATATCTCAAGAATTTCTTTGTTAAAGCTTCAGAAAAGCTTGAGACAACCTGTTCTTTCTGTCATAAGTCTGGTCACCACATATCTGTTTGTTTTAAAAGGAGAAACAAGTTGAAAAACTGATTCTTCAAGCACTAACAAAGCAGGACCCAAGAAAATGTGGGTACCTAAACACCTTATCATTTCTACTGCAGATGTGCCTGCAAGGAAAAAGAAAATCAGAGAAGTGGTACTTGGACAGCGGATGCTCAAGGCACATGACAGGGAACAAGTCTATGTTCTTAAGCCTTAGAGCTAAGGAAGGAGGAAGTGTCACTTTTAGAGACAACTTCCAAGGCAAAATAGTCGGGATAGGTAAGATTGGTAAGCATTCTCTTCCCTCTATTGATAATGTGTTGCTTGTTGAAGGATTAAAACACAATCTGCTGAGCATAAGTCAATTGTGTGACAGTGGATTTCATGTTTCCTTTAACAAAGATTCTTGGTTAGTGAAGGATGTCAACAATGACACTACCCTCTTCACTGTCAAAAGACAAAACAACCTCTACAAGGTTGATCTAGAGGACTTGAGCAATCAAAATGTAACA